TAGGCGAGCTCATAAGCCAGAAAGAGACTAGGCGCTGACCGATAGTCATAGGCGGATCTCCTTTCAAGGTCAGGTGATACCTTTCTGGTTGATCCTACTAATGATCATGCAATGAGTGTTCAACTCATTTGTGAAATCGATGAGGCTAAGACAGGCCAAAGATCAACAGAACGGGATCTTTACATACATTCTTTTCCAATTTTCGATCTTTCGAACGAGAACTCATCGTGATGGGTAGGTGTATCACACCGGCAAGCTCGCCCGCCTCTGTTTAGTCTTTCATGGATGAAAAAAATACATTCCCTTGTCGGTTAACGCAGACTTGGATACCTATTCTGATGCGGAGGGAAGGAAAAGAAAATTCACTTATCTCTTATCCGCGGCAATCAAATCTGTTGGCAATCAAGGCTGCTTTCATATAGGTTTTTTGTTTGTAAGCTAGATATTCAACAGCTATGGCATATCTGGCCTCTATCAATTTCTTTTTCCTGGCTTGCTGTCCTTCCTTTTTCCAGCTTACTTTACTAATGCTGAAAGAACTGGCTGATGCTCTTTGTGCTAATTTACCGTACTATGAGTGAGCTTGCTCGTTCGTCTTTATTGATTGCATACTGTCTTGCTCCTCGCATACCGCCGTACTCTAAGTGTACCGATTCCCACCTGGCTCTCATCAAGCTGTCTTCCAAGGTCGGTCGAAACTATTCCTATCGCTTACCCATTTCCCAACGACCGAGTGAGCAGCTGTTCTTGAATCAGTTTTAGGTATTCAAAGTAGTGGAGGAGGATCAGCAAACTCAAAGTCTGGCTGTGCGAGAGGCCAATATGACTATCTATATCAGTTCTTAGCCTTAGTCATCTATTCGATCAATGCGGCCTGCCAAACTTCGAATAATAGATAATGCGGCTATCCTAGCCCTCAAGCCGGAACGGATTCAATACCATGGGATATTCCGAGACCGACAAGATCGATTGCGAGTTAGGACTTCTTCCTTATGGGCATTCTATCCAAGTCCACTAGAAAGGTATTCGTGAAAAAGAGCAGGTTAAGACATATCTTCTCGCTTTAGCTCTTCGCTCTTTGCCAGACACTTACTAAACTGCTCCGCTGCAGGTGCGTATGAATATTCATAGTGATACGTAAATCTTTCCTAAAGCCTGGCTTTGAGCCTTCCTTGAATGTGGCACTGAACCCTGGTTACTTTCGGTTGTGTATGGTAGTCCCAATGCAAGTCTTCGTAATTTTCTGTGGCAGGATTTGGCTAGCAATAGTATTGATCTTTCTGATCCCTGGCTTGCTGTAAGAGACTTTCACTCTGTCACCTCTTCTACGGAAGTCAGTTCAAACAGCCGAATCTCTAATAGACGTAGTGCTGGTTTTGTTGAATGGATTTTTGATCATGGTTTGATTGACATGGGGTATTATGGCTCTAAATTCACTTGGAGTAGGGGGTAACACTCTGAGTGCTGCTAGACTTGACCGGGTTCTTTGCAATCCGGCTTGGAGAGAAATGTTTGAGAGTGCCTCTGTGTCTCACCTCCCTAAGCATCAGTCTGATCATTGTCCTTTATTGGTCAGATTGGAGAACAGAAATACTACAAATTTCCGTCCTCAGTTCATATTTCAATTGGAATCCCTGAGGAATGGCAGTTGAGGTGATAAGCGTCGTAATGAGAAAGAGAAAGAAACGAGTCAAAAAGAAAAGGGTCTGTTCAATAGTCGTTCCCCGTCTCCATGTCAGTTGGGATTGAGTCATTGTGCGAGAAGGAAACATTACACGTTTCATTTTCACACAATAACAAAATGATCTCCTCCTGACAACTCGCCTTGACCGCAGGGTCTTGCCCTGCTGATGGGTGGCGCTGATCGTGTTCAAACCAAAAGAATATGTATCCCTACAGATTACGTAGGAGACTTAGATATGAATGGGATGTGACTCCCAGACCACCTAAGATGCCCACTGTGGATCTGAAAGTGCTAAAGTCACAACTCTCGCACTCCTCAGACTGAGGTTAACAGCCTCACATCAGAGCTTTCGCTCTCGACGCCTTTCCTTAATTGAGTCGATCAAGATGAAAGAAAGATAGTGATTCGTTGATGTTAATGAAAGAAATGATTGGTTTCACTTTCACGACATGGAGTTGAACCATGATCGACCGTGATCGTGAGAATTGCCTAGAGCTTCTTGGCCCACGTGTCCCGAACGAACTCAATCGCCCAGTATATGTGGCACAGAGGCTACTCCACTAGACTATAGAATCTTGATGATATCTATCTAATTACATCCGGCGTATGATTCACACTCTTTCTGGGAGTGCAGGGAACAGTACTTCCACTAGTTCCTTTGAGTTCTTATCTGATGATGATCAGTCTGATCCCAATATCCTGCCTTCCAAGACTTGGGTTTTCAACTTTCAAGCAGTCAATCAAGCAGCACTGGCCGCTATTCCATAGATGGCATAGAGCTCTTACACAGCGCCTAATAGGAAGACTTCACTAGAAAGGTTTGGTTTCCCCTGTAGTTTGGTACAGTGCTTTCATCTTTCTCTCTTTCTCTGTGAAGATAGACTGCTGTTTATTGCTTTGCGTGTCAAGTGCGAGATTGGTATCGAGGAATTGCGTATAAAAGGTTGTCTATCTGAGACTATCTATCTAGTACGATCGATCAAGTCATTCAGTACAGTATCTTCGCTAGGTGTTTATGGAATTCTTTTAGCAGGTCGGTCTAGGTAGTTGATATTGCTCCTGAGAAATGAGTTCTTTCCAGTTTCCTTTGTGCATCTTTCTCCCATGCTTTCCGTTGGTCAACAACCAACAAAAACTCACTAGAATTCTGAACTACTCGTACAGTAAGGACTCTCTTTCTGTCTGGAGGGAATCATTTGTTGTCAATCATATAAAGACGGTAAACGACGTCTTGGAGTACAATAAAAAACTTGGAGTTCCGATCTCATTCTCATATAGTTGGATTCGCGGTGTGAAAATAGAACCCTCAGAAACTGGAGATCGGAACAAAGAAAAATGTGGACACTCTCCGCGCCTGGGCGGAGGGGAACCTTAGCCCTTATCATCTAATTATAAACCGGCGTGTGCTGCTGGATGCTTCTGATCAATAGAACAAGAAGAGGAGTCAGCCAAAAAGAAAGACCACCAAAAGTAACGACCACCAAGATACGCATAGTAATTCGATCTTTTTATCACCCATTTCTCGAAAACCTTTTTTGGGGGCTTCCGCCTTACACACGGAAGATTGGATTGCCTGAATCACGA